CTCATTTAATTGGAAGAATTTAACCAATCAAAAAAATTATGCTTCTCGACTCCATAATACAATTTTTTTTATGAAAATTATGATTGTCTTTTGGATAGAAATCGTGATAATGTATATTTTTTCCTCAAATGTGCTATTGAGGGATAAAGTATTAAATCTTTTTAAGAAATAAAGTTTTTGATCGGAATATGAAATATGAAAAAAAAAAGGAAAGACCCCTTAACTATTGAAGTTGTTAATAGAACGAATCACACTTTTACCACTAAACTATACCCGCTACATATTTATTATTGGATATAAATGGACCTTTTGTCTAACAAAGTAATTAGATGTAGTCAAGATAGCATCAGAATCATGAAAATTTCAACATTAACACGTATTTTGTTCCACCGCGGGAAAACTTGAAAAAAATAGGTAAATAGCAAAAAATTTAGTCAAATTTCAATAGTGTACTAAAGTTATAAGTATTTTATTTTTTGAAACCTCTCTTCATTTGAACCATTAGATTTTATGAATTTGGGTAAATTGGGCCTCAAACTTTCAAATTTGTCCTTTGCTTTGAACAAGTAAATTCTTTATAGTATCATTTTATATTTTATAAATATGTGTGTGTTTTTTTTTTTTTTATATTCTTTTTTTTTATCAGGTATATTTTTTTTTCTTTTTAAATAGAAAATTTATAAAATTAGTAAATTCATTAATGGAAAACAAATTTCATTCTAAATGAAAATGAAAGTTCAGTATTCTATTAATCTTAATAATTCCCTTAATAAGTATTAATATTAATAAGAAAGAAGTATTAATAAAGAAAAAAAACAAAAAATAAAGACGAAAAAACTTAGTACTATAGAAAAATATTAGTACTATATTAGTATATACTATATACTATATAGTATAAAGACTCTTACTAGTACTAGTAAGAGTACTAGAACACTTTTACTCTTTTTTACTATAAAGCTATAAAGATTAAATCTTCTAATTTAGACTCTAACTTACTAGAATATACTAAATATACTGAGAATAGAAATAGAATCTATAAGATTCAATTAGTAAATATATGTAAATATATAATATAAAATGAAAAGAGAATATATAGAATATATTCATTCTATTAATTATTAATTTAGATTAATTTAGATATAGTTAGATATAGATAATAGATAATTTTTTTTTTCAATAATTTAATAATTTATAAGATAATCTATCTATTATAATCTTATCTAATTTCTAATAATTAGGAATGACAATGAAAATTATTCTTCTCGTTTCAATAAAAATTTTTATTTGTCGGAACAAAATAAGTACTGGCCCGGCCAGTACTTATACTTAACCAGGCCGGGGAAATGAAGTTTTTGTTTTGTACAAACTAAAAAGAAGTAAGGTATTCTTTCTATTCGAGAAATCTTTTTTGAATCATTGAAGTAAAATCAAAATTGTTATCAATCTTGACTTCATGTGTTAAATCACATGATAAATTTCCAATTTTGAATGAGGAGAGATGGCTGAGTGGACTAAAGCGTCGGATTGCTAATCCGTTGTACGAATTATTCGTATCGAGGGTTCGAATCCCTCTCTCTCCGATTCCCCCGATTACTTGAGAATTTCTAATTGGAATAATTTTTGATTATTCTTTATTTAACATCTATTCAATTTCTTTTCTTTAGACATTTACCTATGAAAAAAGAAAGGAAAAAGTAAAAATGAATCTCATCTCTTTTTTTATTATTTTTATTCTTCACGCCCAGGATTACGCCCCGGATCGTTAGATAAGAATCCGAAGATGAATAGAGAAACAAAGAATATTACTACTGTGTAAACGAATAGTTTAAGAGTAAGCATTACAAATCTCCAAGATAAGATAAGATCATTTTTTTTAAGGAAATAGATCACCTATTTTACGACACAAACTATCGCTCTAAAGATGAAAAAAAAAAGGAAGTTTTTTTGAAATTTATTTTCACGAATTTTTTCGAATGTAATAAGATTCGTATTTTTTGTTACCAAAAATTTATTGCCATATTCATATCTATAATTAAGTAATTTTATGGGGTATGGGATCTTATAAAGGAAAGGTTATAACAAAAGAAATAAGCTGATTAGCTTTTTAAATATTTAAATATAGTTAAATAAAAGATAAAGATCATCGCCCCCTTCCCTTATTCAATATTCAAATTAAAATTCAATCTAAAATACCAGACTTTTTGAATCGAGAGTTCCTAATGTCCAGACTTATCTGAATCTTATTTATGATCTTATTGATTTTCAGAAGAAAATCTCATCTTTTTTTTTATCAAATAAATTATGAATTGAATAGAGATTAGAGATTCAATTTTTATCGGAAACTTACAGCAGCTTGCCAAACAAAGGCTAAGAGAAAAAAGAGTACAGGGATAATTGGCATAACGTCTATGATTGGATTAAAAAAGGCATAAGCCTCGGGCAATTTGGCGAAGAAAAAACTACTCGAATAAAGGGTAGAATTAAGACAGATACAAATTAAACAAAAGATATTAAGCATAACAAATATTCTTTTCTTGTTCTTAAAGTTAAAGATTCAAATTAAATTGAAGAAGAAATTATCAGATTGGATTGAGTTGTTTTTCTGAGGGAAAATTGAAAATAAAAAAGGCAGATAAAAGAAAGAAATTCTTATTTTTCTTTGACTTCTCCCCAATCAAGAATTTTTCCTTACATTATCCAATCAAATAAGAATACAAGTAATTCTATTTTCATAGAATATCTTAATTGAATTCTAAGTAATGATCAATTAATCTTTTTGATTCTATATCTATTCTGTTGAATCCTAGCGGCAACATGTCCTATATTTCTTTAGGTTTGTTATTGACGAATAACAAATATTTATCTTAGTTTTTCTTAGACCAAAAATAAATGGGGCGTGGCCAAGCGGTAAGGCAACGGGTTTTGGTCCCGTTACTCGGAGGTTCGAATCCTTCCGTCCCAGATCGTTCGCATCATAAACTAAAAATTCTTCTCGATTGAAATTGAAAATTGAATTCAACAATTATTTTTTTTATGATGGATATGGATGCGAAAAGATTGGAATCCTCGGATTCTTATTTTATCTTTGATCTTACCTTACACGAGACTTTTTATACTTTCTAATAATGAAAACAAAGAAACTTTATTCTCAAACTATCTCTCTATTTTAAATTAAATGAAAATCAGATTCAATTGGAGATGGTAAAAAAAAGTAAATCATAATATTCAAATCAGAAAATCCTATTTCATAAATAGAAAGAAAAAAAATGATAAAATAGGAATCTATTAGGATATGAATATATTCATACATAAATACATAATTCTTACATAAGAATTTAGATTGTCTATTTGTATATTTTTCTTATTAAGAATATCTTAATATTTCAGATTATCTTATTATTCTCTAATTGACTAGAATTGAATATTTATGAATATTTCAATGAAATATTTAGTTAAATAAAAACTTTTATCCATTCATGGGAATTTCTTTTTCATCTGAATGAAAGTAAATCCAAAGGATTTTTTTAGGTTTATAATCTTTTTTTTTAAGAAAAAGAATTTATGATGGACAATTCTGAAAGATTTGTTGAAGATGTAAATAAGTTTGCTTAAAACTGATTTGTTTTTTTATGTGATATTATTCATATGAGAAAATATGAGGATAATTTTCAGTGAAATCCTTTCCGGGTATAGACTTAATCTATAAGTCTATAAGTGTAGATTCTTATGTATCGGTTCAACCAATGACTATTCATTATTCCATATTGAATCAATTGCATATGGTTCCAAATTAAAAGAAAATTATAGGGATGTTAATTATAAGGATGTTATGGTAAAACTTCGTTTGAAACGATGTGGTCGAAAGCAACGTGCGACTTGAAGGACATGATTGGCTGTGGATTCTGACATCCACCATCTTCTATACAAATGAAGATGCTCTTGTCTCGACATGATTTGTTCTGCTAGGAACCTGATTGAATTTGTTTTGGGTTGCTAAATAAAGATACTAAAAGATACTAATAGTATATATAAGGTATAGCATATGATGGAGCTCGAGCAAAAATAATTGATTCTTTTATCGGGGTAATAATCTAGGGTTAGTGACAATCAATAAGTTAGATCAACTTTGTAAATATATCATCAATATCTAAATATAGATAAATGGAGAGATTCAAAATTGAACAAGTTTGAAATGAAAAAAAAACCAAATTTGTCGAAATTTTCAAACTGTTTTGATCAAGAGTGTATCACAAAGGAATCAAATGATTTTTACCTTTTCCATAAAAAGAACAAAAAACAAAAGGTATGTTGCTGCCTTTTTGAAAAGGAGTAAAGATCACCGAAGTAATGTCTAAACCTAATGATTTCAAAAAGCACAAAGCAAAGACAACAAATTCCGGAACAAGGAAACACTTTTTTAACTTGTCTCAACAATTGGATCAGAATGAGTAAAAAAGATAGATCTGAAAATAGACAAAAAAAGAGGTTAGAGACAGCTCAAGAAATTTTAAGGATTTCCTTTTGAACTCTTTTAAAAATACCCAACTTGAGTTAGGAGTATAAATGAGATTTCTTTTTCTGTAAAGAAGGAAAAAAAAGGATCAAAATTCAGTCTAATTCTTTATAGATCAGATCCATTTCTCTTTCTATTTCTATCTATATAGATAGATAGAAATAGAAAGAGAAATTATAGAAATTCAAATCATTTTTTCTTGAGCCGTATGAGGAGAAAACTTCCTATACGTTTCTAGGGGGGCATCTTTTATCTACATCTATCCCAATGAGCCATCTATCGAATCGTTGCAATTGATGTTCGATCCCGAAGAGAAGGAAGAGATCTTCGAAAAGTGGGTTTTTATGATCCGATAAAGAATCAAACTTATTCAAATGTTCCTGCTATCTTATATTTCCTTGAAAAAGGTGCTCAACCCACAGAAACTGTTTATGATATTTTAAGGAAGACAGAATTCTTTAAAGAATTTCAAATTTCTTTTGAGAAAAAAATAAAAGAAAAACAAGAATCATGAAGAAAAATAGTATAGTATAAATAGTACCTATCTTTGTTTAATTATTTATTCCAAATTCAAAGTTTCTTTTTTTCTTGTTCTATTCATACTTATTTTATCATACTTATTTTCTTCTTTTTTTTATTATTTTTGTGGAACCCCCCTTGTTGGGGGGTTATCTTTCTTCTTGTATTCGTATTGTATCTTTCTTTTTTTGATTAAAGAAAGCCGCTATTTTTCTATCTATACCTTTTTCTTATTCCTTATTTTTTTCCACTCAAAGTTTTATTCTTTCTGTTGTGCTAATCCAACACAAATTTCCATAGAATTTCTTGAATTTTGTTTTCTAAAAAGTGCATTCATATTGACAATGGCGTATTAAACAAATATAATTTGATCGTATATAAATAGATTTTTTTATCCCCATTCCCTATTGGCTCTTTTCTTCATTTTAGTAAAATGGATGAGTTTGCTGAATTTTTTTTTTATTTCGATCATATCTACACTTCATATTGATCCGGGTTGCTAACTCAATGGTAGAGTACTCGGCTTTTAATTGCGACTATGATCTTTTACACATTTGGATGAATAAAATCGTCTAGACTATTGGTATAGTTTATAAGACCGCGACTGATCCTGAAAGGTAATGAATGGAAAAAAGAGCATGTCGTAAAAAGAATAGAATAATAGAAAAAAAATAGAAAAATTCTAGTACTCATAATATAAATAGAACAAAAATTTTTTTTAGAACATTTTTAAAGTTCAGTAAAGTCTTTTGGGTCTAGTGAATAAATGGATAGAGTCTTATGGCTCCAATTCGAGTAAGACAAAAAAGCAACGAGCTTCCCTTCTTAATTTGAATGATTACCCGATCAAATTACTAATTGTACGTTAAAAATCTCTTAGTGCCTGATGTGGGAAAAGGGTCTCTTGTGAGACCATTGATTCTTTTTTTTATTAATCCTAATTATTCTTTATTGTGGATTGGAGACGGATGTGTAGAAGAAAGAGTATAGTGATAAAAAATTATTATTTCCAAAGTCAAAAGAGTGATTGGGTTGCAAAAATAAAAGATTTTTAACCTTTTTTTTTTTCTTATTGTTATTTTCTTTCTTTTATTATTATTCCTATCTTCCTAGTTATATTAACTAGTTAACAAGGAAAAGAAATTTAGATAGAAAGGGAAAAGAAAAAGATCTGTAGATTGGGCTCTTTGTCTCCGGGGTATATATTCTTTATTTGTTCTTACTTTTCTAGAATTTTATAATTTTTTACTTCTTAGACTATTCTTATGATTTTTAATCACAGTACAGTATAAATACAGTACAATATAAAAGTTTAAAAAATATAAAAAGTCTATCTTATTTTAGATTCTTTAAAATAGAAAAAATAAAGTAAAAGTATAGACAGTGCTTAGTATATAAATAGTATCTAATAATACTAGACTATATTATTAGAATTATCTCTTAGAATAATTAGAAGAATAATATTCTTATTCTATTATTCTAATTTCTTCTAGTTATATTCTAGTTATAAGTTCTACTATTTTCTTATAAAGAGTATTTTACTATAAGAAAAAAAATAGACTATATACAACATACACACATACGCCGTTCTGACCATATTGCACTATGTATCATTTCATAACACAAGAAATGCCTCTCTTTTTTGGTTAAAGTAGAAATGTATTTAAATAGCTGAATTACAAGGATATTTAGATTGAAAAAAGCGAGATTTTGGCAACAAAACTTCCTATATCCGCTACTCCTTCAGGAGTATATTTATTCACTTGCTCATTATCATAGCTTCAATAGTTTGATTTTTTATGAACCTGTGGAAATTATTGGTTATGACAATAAATCTAGTTTTGTACTTGTGAAACGTTTAATTACTCGAATGTATCAACAGAAATATTTTATTTCTTCAGTGAATGATTCTAACCAAAATGGATTTTTGCTGCACAAGAATTCTTTTTCTTATCATTTTTATTCTCAAATGGTATCAGAAGGTTTTGGAGTCATTCTGGAAATTTCATTCTCGTCACGATTAGTATCCTCCTTTGAAGAAAAAAGAATACCAAAATCTCATAATTTACGATCTATTCATTCAATATTTCCCTTTTTAGAGGATAAATTATCACATTTAAATTATGTGTCGGATCTACTAATACCCTATCCTATCCATATGGAAATCTTGGTTCAAATCCTTCAATGCTGGATCAAAGATGTTCCTTCTTTGCATTTATTGCGATTGATTTTCCACGAATATCATAATTTTAATAGTCTCATTACTTCAAAAAAATCCATTTACGTCTTTTCAAAAAGAAAGAAAAGATTCTTTTGGTTCCTACATAATTTTTATGTATATGAATGTGAATATATATTCCTTTTTCTTCGTAAACAGTCTTCTTATTTACGATCAATATCTTCTGGAGTCTTTCTTGAGCGAACGCATTTTTATGGAAAAATAGAATATCTTAGAGTCATGTCTTGTA